TTTTAACTAATATAAAACTTTTTGGTGGAATCGTCACATTATGTATAATATCATCACTTTCAATAGTTACATACAAATTTATATAACATAGAAAAGCAGGATGCCCATGACGTGTACGTGTAGGATGAACCAAATCCTCATTGAATTTTATTTTTCCATTAGAAGGCGCTCGCACATGTTCTGCAGTACCCCCTGTGAATACTCCACCGGTATGAAAAGTTCTTAATGTTAGTTGAGTACCCGGTTCTCCAATTGATTGGCCTGCAATAATACCTACAGCTTCTCCTAATTCCACTAAGTGGCCATGAGTCGAACTTTGGCCATAACACAATCGGCAGATCCAAGATGTATTCCTACAGGTAAAGGGGGTTCGAATAGATATTGGTTGTGTTTGAAAAGTTTTGAATCGATTGATAAGTCCAATTCCAATATCTTGATTTCTAACGGCAATGCATCGTGAACCTCTGTATATATCGTCTGCTAATACACGACCAATTAATGTTTGTATCAAAATTCTTTCTGACATCATTTCATTCTGGGTATTTAACAAAATCCCTTGAATGGTACCGCAATCTCTTCGACGTACAACAATGTGTTGAACCACTTCAACAAGTCTGCGTGTAAGATATCCAGCATCTGATGTTCGTACAGCAGTATCTACAACCCCTTTACGGGCTCCATAACAAGAAATAATATATTCTGTTAAAGACAGTCCTTCGCGTAAATTGCTTTGAATAGGTAAATCAATCATTTGTCCCTGTGGATCCGACATTAATCCTCTCATACCTACTAATTGGTGTACTTGAGATGCATTTCCTCTAGCTCCCGAAAAAGACATTATATGGACTGGATTAAAGGGATCGGTTATCCTAAAATTAGGATTCATTTCTTGTCTCAAATATTCACTTGTAGCATACCATATCTCAATGGATTGGCGTAATTTTTCTACCGCATGTACATTCCCATAATGATGATGTTTTTCTAAAATCAAACTTTGTTGTTCAGCATCTTGGACTAACCATCCTTTGGAAGGTATTGTTAAAAGATCATCAATTCCTAATGAAATGGATGTATCCGTAGCTTGATGGAATCCCAGAGTCTTTACTTGATCCAGGATGTGTGATGTATATGCCATTCCGAAGTGGTTTATTAATCTGCTAATAAGTTGTTTGATGGCAGTTCCACCTATTACTTTATTGTAAAAGACTAGATTGGCACGTTCTGCCATAAAAACCTCCTTATTCCATTCTGGTTCAACAATGGGTTTGAGTCAATGATTGGAAAACTTCCTTTTCTTTATCTTGATTCGCGTAGAAATTTAAAAACTATGATCCTAGTTGAACCGTAGAAAACTGAATTCCACACTGGTATCATAAATTTGCTTATCTTAGATACCAACCATCTATATGATTAGATACCAATCTATATGATTAGATATCATATGAATAGGCCCGGCAAAAACCTTGTATAGCTTCTTCGATTTCTCGATAAAAAGAAATATGACCAACAGTGGTTCGAATGTATATACAACGAATTTCTTTTTTTGTACTTCTTACTACTAGATAATTCCCATAAATTTCATGATAGGTACCCAAAGATTCGTAGTGAACTTCGATAGGAATTTCTCTTGACGAAATAATGCGTTGATCTAGTCGCCACCGGAACCACAAAGGACTATCGAAATCTATTCTTTTCTGTTGATAAGCTCCAATTGCATCATAGGAATTACAAAAAAAAGGTTCTTTTTTTTTCGTATACTTATAGTTATTATCTTTAATTCTTTCATTTTTATAATTTATGCAATTACACAGATTATATCGATTTGAACAAACACCTCTACGATTCCCGCTCGTTAATACGTAAAGCCCAATAAGCATATCTTGAGTTGGTACGGAAATGGGATCCCCAATAGCTGGAGCCAAGAGGTTCATATGAGAAAACATAAGTAAACGAGCTTCTGCTTGAGCCTCCAAAGATAAAGGCACATGAATAGCCATTTGATCCCCATCAAAGTCTGCATTGAATCCCTTACAAACTAATGGATGTAAACAAATAGCACGCCCTTCTACTAAAATGGGTTGGAATGCCTGTATGCCTAATCTATGCAGAGTGGGCGCTCTATTCAGCAATATGGGATGCCCCCGCATAACTTCTTGAAGTATTTCCCATACAATCGGTTCTTTTTCCCGAATTTTACTCTTAGCAATTCCTATGTTCGAAGCAAAATGTTTTCGAATTAGACCACGAATTAGAAATGTCTGGAAAAGTTCTATTGCTATTTCGCGCGGTAATCCACATCGATGTAATGAAAGTGATGGACTCACGACAATAACAGAACGCCCCGAATAATCAACCCGTTTGCCAAGCAGAGTCTCGCGAAATCTTCCCTCTTTGCCCTCAATTATATCAGAAAACGATTTGTAAACCTTATTATGACCGTCCTTCATTGGTTGTCCGCGGATTCCATTATCAAGAAGTGTATCCACGGCTTCTTGTACCA